TTCATTATTGGCCCACCATTGATTCCAAGATTTAGCTTTTATGAATCGCTATTGGTTTGATACGAATAATGGCAGTCGTTTCAGTATGTTAAGGATACAGATGTATCCACAATTCATTTAGAGTTACTTAATAGCCTATTTCTTATACTATATCTCTATCCCGTGAAATTCTCGAGCCGAAAGATGGATGCATATGCTGTGTTTCATTTTGCTAAATGATATCAATTAAATGGTGTATCAATTCTATAAATTGGATATAGCAATAAATAAATCAGAAAAATTCTTTTATTTTAGATAGAAGAAACATTTCTTCTATCTAAAATAAAAGAATGTACCCTTCTATCCAAATCCAATTTGCATCGATAAAATAAATCCAAGTTATAGATTCCAGCAGTAGATGAATAATTGCAAATTTTTGTGTGTACGAGATTCGAATAACTTCAAAATAACTGACATTATTTTTTATTTTTCCTGATCAGAAAAATACATGAAAAAGAAAGGAGGTAGAAAAATTTTTTGATTTATGGTTAAAGAAGAAAAACAAGAAAACAGGGGTTCTGTTGAATTTCAAGTATTCAGTTTCACCAATAAGATACGGAGACTTGCTTCCCATTTGGAATTACACAAAAAAGATTTTTCATCGGAAAGAGGTCTACGAAGACTTTTGGGAAAACGTCAACGTTTGCTGGCTTATTTGGCAAAGAAAAATAGAGTACGTTATAAGAAATTAATAAGTCAGTTGGATATTCGGGAGAAGTAATTTAATCGTTCGAATTTTTTTCTTATTTTATTAGTAGTCTTATAGTAGTCTTAGATTTTGCATTTTGATGAGCCTCGTTTTGAGGAATTCATGGAATAATGAATTAAGGAAGAAAAAAGAATAGGAACAAGGATACATAACATAAAAAAAAGAATAGATAAGACGATATTCGACCTCCCCCCACATATTTTATTTCTTCTCCTATACAAAAACCAGCAAGACCTACTCCATTGATAATTCCATCAATGACACTTTTATCAAAAAAATGCGTTAGTTCGGCTAATCTTCTTATACCTAAGATAAAGACCCTAGTATAGAAAACATCTATATAACCACGATTATATGACCAGCTATATATCTTTTTTTTTACTTGATCCAAAAAGAACTTTTTGGGATTCCCTTTTACAAGGGAATTTTTTAAATTCAAATTCTGAAAAAAAGAATAAGAGGATCCATAGCATATATATGCTATGAATAGACCAAAAATAGCTAAACTTACAGAAGAAATTGCATTAGTGAAAAACTCATATGAATTTATGGAATTTTCTTCGAAAAAGCTTATTGAAGGGGTTAGCCACTTTGATAATATGCTTAACTCCGATATTCCATTATCCCTTACTCCATTATCAAAATGGATTCCTATGGATCCAATGAACAAAGTAAAAAGCAGTAATATAAGAAGAGGAAATAGCATAGTATTTCCAGTTTCGCGAGGATAGACAAAAGTGTTTTTAGCCCCAAAGGGGGTACTAAAGAATCCTATCCTATTTCTTGTATTACTAGGAATTTGGGGTATATTTTGTGAAAAAAAAGAAACTCCACTCTTCATTGTTGATAAAACAAAATCCCTATTGACTCCTTTGGGTATACTTTTTCCCCATAAGGATATTGAATACAAAGAACATTCTTTAGTACTACTGTAATTTTGAAAATGAACACGCAAATACCCATCAAAAGTAAGTAAATATATCCGAAACATATAAAATGCAGTTAATCCTGCAGTAAAAGAGGCTATTATTCCAAAAAAAGGTGAATACAACCAACTATTACTAAGGATTTCATCTTTGGACCAGAAGCAAGCAAGAGGTGGAATACCACAAAGAGAAAGTGTACCGCATAAAAAAGTGGTTCTTGTAATAGGAACATATTTTTTTAAACCACCCATAAGAACCATATTCTGACTTTTATCTGGTGAATATCCAACAAGAGGTTCCATTGAATGAATAACTGATCCAGATCCCAAGAACAATAAAGCTTTCGAATAAGCATGAGTGATCAAATGGAATAAAGCAGCTTGATAAGAACCTATACCTAGAGCTAACATCATATAACCCAATTGAGACATTGTAGAATAGGCTAAGCTTCTTTTAATATCTCTCTGAGCAAGAGCTAAAATGGCTCCTAAGAAAAGTGTTATTGTACCTATTAAAGAAATGAAACTCATTATCAAAGGTAGGGATATGAAAAGAGGAAGAAGTCGAGCTAAAAGAAAAATACCCGCAGCAACCATAGTTGCTGCGTGTATAAGAGCCGAAATGGGAGTAGGTCCTTCCATAGCATCGGGTAACCATACGTGAAGAGGGAATTGTGCAGACTTTGCAACTGCACCAAGAAATAATAAAAAAGCACATAAAGTAGTAAGTAATGAATTAATCCCATTATTAGGAATCCAGTTATTAGCTATTTTGAACAAATCCCGAAACTCTAAACTACCTGTTATCCAAAAAAAACCTAAAATTCCTAATAACAGACCAAAATCCCCTACACGATTAGTTACAAAAGCTTTTTGACAAGCACTTGCTGCAATTGGTCGTGTAAACCAAAAGCCTATCAATAAATAGGAACACATTCCCACAAGTTCCCAAAAAAAATAAATTTGTATCAAATTGGAACTAGTAACCAATCCCAACATGGAAGTATTAAAAAAACTTATATAAACAAAAAACCTCAAATATCCCTCATCGTGAGACATATAATCGTCACTATAAATAAGAACCAAGATTCCTACAGTAGTAATTAGTATTAACATAATAGAAGTAAGGGGATCGATCAAGTATCCAAATTCTAAGGAAAAATCATTATTGATGGTCCAAGACCATAGATATTGATAGATAGAACTCCCTTTTATTTGTTGAATAGACAGGTGAACTGAGAATACCAGAGCTATACTTAAGAGTAAAATACTAGGAAAAGCCCATATGCGACGAAGATTTTTTGTTGCTGTCGGAATAAGAAAAAGACCAAACCCCATTGACATAATAACTGGAAGTGGGAGAAGAGGGATTACCCAGGCATATTGATATGTATGTTCCATAAGAAAAGAAATAGCAATTTTTAATTGAAATTTATAGTTCTTTTTTCTATAAAATAAAATTGTTTCCGATTCACCAAACCTATTCTTATCTCTTTCTCAAGGAATTAAAAAACAAAAAATAAGAATAAGAAAAAAAAACTAGAATTCTGAATTTTTCAAAATTTGTCTCATTGAAATATTCAAAAATTCAGAATGGGTTTAGTTGCTTAAATTGAAAAATTTAATCAAAGAATTTCGTTATTTAGTTATTAAATAAAAAAATTTAGTTATTAAATAAAAAAAGATATTTATTAAAATACAAAAAAAGATTGAATCATTTTACTTTCTATTCCTATTCTTTTTTTTTTCTTTCTATTAAAATGAAATAGCTCTATTGTTTCGTAACTGATTAATTGAATTTCAACTATATTTAAATTATATATTTATAGGAAATTATCGAATATTGCTTACTTCATATAAAATGGAAATCCTAATGACTAGAATTATCTAAGTTTTAGAATGTCTTGTTTAAGAGACTAATTATTTTTTTATTTTGACTGGAATTCAATTCTTGAATACCTTCTCAACTTAATTAACTATTTGAATTTTACCTTCTTTTTATCCTCCCATATGATATGAGGGCTTATTCCCCATACCTTCTATTTATATATAGAATATATTTGATATATAAATTTTGATATATAAATTGATTTAAATAGAAAACCTTTGTATATAATATATCTTTGTATATATTGTATATTATTAAAACAAAGTCTAAAATATATATGAAAAATACGCTAAAAAACTCTTGTCTTATCCACGTTAGACAAAATGAAGTAAAAAATAATTTTAAATTTCGCTATCTTTCAGTATCTAAGTATAAATACTAAGAAAAAACAGAAAGAAGGATTGATTTGCGACAATAGATGTCTTTCACATACAACTAGAAAAAACTAATTCCCTTTTTCAATGGCAGTTCCAAAAAAACGTACTTCGATGTCAAAAAAGCGTATTCGCAAAAATATTTGGAAGAAAAAGACTTATTTTTCCATAGTACAATCTTATTCCTTAGCAAAATCAAGATCATTTTCTAGTGGTAACGAGCATCCAAAACCAAAAGGTTTTTCTGGGCAACAAACAAATAAGCAGGTTTTGGAATAATCTGACTATCCCAAAGAAATTCCAATTATTTATATTTAATATAAATGAATAATTTGGATTAATTAATGAATCTACTTTTATATGTCGAATTCCTGGGTAGAATATTCTTAGAACTAATCCCTCTGTTATTTTGTTATATAGAACAAAAGTTTTTGGTATATTGTGTCCTCAGTATTCTTTTCCTATAAAAAAACTTTTGATAATAGAATCCTCCTATCTATTTTTTTAGGAGGATTCTATTATCAAAAGTAGAGTATTTTTGCAAATATCAAAAGTAGAGTATTTTTGCAAATGGACTCTCCCAATCTCGACGATTTGCCAGAAAATAACTATTATTCTTTTAAGCTAACTATTATTTCAAGTTAGCCGCTATGGTGAAATTGGTAGACACGCTGCTCTTAGGAAGCAGTGCTCAAGCATCTCGGTTCGAGTCCGAGTGGCGGCATTCTCGAAAAAGAATACAATAGATTAGAAAATGGATTCAATTCGAAATTTCAAATTTTGTAATGGGACCTTCTCCTTATGCTATTTGTAACTTTAGAACATATACTAACTCATATCTCTTTCTCAACCATTTCAATTGTAATTACGATTCATTTGATAACCTTATTAGTTCGTGAACTTAGGGGATTACGTGATTCGTCAGAAAAAGGAATGATAGCTACTTTTTTCTCTATAACAGGATTCTTAATTTCTCGTTGGATTTCTTCGGGACATTTTCCATTAAGTAATTTATATGAGTCATTGATCTTCCTTTCATGGGCTCTGTATATTCTTCATACTATTCCTAAGATACAGAACTCTAAAAATGATTTAAGCACAATAACTACGCCAAGTACTATTTTAACGCAAGGTTTTGCCACGTCGGGTCTTTTAACTGAAATGCATCAATCTACAATACTAGTACCTGCTCTCCAATCTCAGTGGTTAATGATGCATGTCAGTATGATGTTACTAAGCTATGCAACTCTTTTGTGCGGATCCTTATTATCCACCGCTCTTCTAATCATTAGATTTCGAAAGAATTTAGATTTCTTTCCTAAAAAGAAAAATGAAAATGTTTTAAGCAAATTTGTATTTAGTGAGATTGAATATTTCTATGCAAAAAGAAGTGCTTTAAAAAACACTTCATTTCCAAATTATTACAAATATCAATTAACTGAGCGTTTGGATTCTTGGAGTTATCGTGTCATTAGTCTCGGGTTTACCCTTTTAACCATAGGTATTCTTTGTGGAGCAGTATGGGCTAATGAGGCGTGGGGATCCTATTGGAATTGGGATCCTAAGGAAACTTGGGCATTTATTACCTGGACCATATTTGCAATTTATTTACATAGTAGAACAAATCCAAATTGGAAGGGTACGAATTCCGCATTTGTAGCTTCGATAGGATTTCTTATAATTTGGATCTGCTATTTTGGTATCAATCTTTTAGGAATAGGTTTACATAGTTATGGTTCATTTACATTACTATCTAAATGATTACATAACATAAAACCTTCATTTTATGAAGGTTTTTTTATATTTGTTTTTTTATATTTTTGTTTGATTTGTGAACCCCTTTGAAAAGACGTTCAAAGGGGTTCACAAAAATTTGAAATAGATCTAATTAGACTTTTTTACTTTTTTCGGAATTTTTTTGTTTTTCCACTATGGAATATAGAGCGAACTAGTTAAAAAAATAAAATCCTATTTAGGATAATAATTGGATAAAAGGGCCTCTACCCTGTCAACGGATAGCGAGAGAACAAAATCTGGATAGATACCAATTCCTATTACTGGTAAAAAGATACAGATTAAAATAAAGAGTTCTCGTGGTCCAGAATCCACAAAATTTGCGTTTGGAACATGAAATAACTTATATCCATAGAACATCTGGCGTAACATAGATAATAAATAAATAGGAGTTAATACCATTCCAATTGCCATTAAAAAAGTAATTAGCATTTTTGGCATTAACATAAATTTGGGACTAGTAATTAGTCCAAAAAATACTACTAATTCTGCAACAAAACCGCTCATTCCCGGTAAGGCAAGAGAAGCCATTGAAAAGCTACTAAACATAGTAAAAATTTTGGGCATTGGTATAGATATCCCCCCCAGTTCTTCGAGATAAACAAGACGCATTCTATCACAAGCCGTTCCCGCCAAGAAAAAAAGTGTAGCACCAATAAATCCATGGGATAATATTTGTAAAATAGCTCCATTTAGTCCAATGTTGGTTATGGAACCAATTCCTATAATTATGAAACCCATGTGAGATACAGAGGAGTAGGCTATTCTTTTTTTGAAATTTCGTTGACCAAGAGAAGTTGAAGCTGCATAGATTATTTGCACCGCTCCTATTATTACCAACCAAGGAGAAAATAGATAATGAGCATGAGGTAACAATTCCATATTGATACGAATCAATCCGTATGCTCCCATCTTTAATAGTATTCCCGCTAAAAGCATACATGTACTGTAATGTGCTTCCCCATGGGTATCTGGTAACCACGTATGTAGAGGTATAATCGGCAATTTGACAGCATAAGCAATAAGGAAGCCAAAATAAAGTAGTATTTCCAATGTTGCAGGGTATGATTGATTAATCAATCTTTCCATATCTAATCTTGGTTCGTTGGAACCATATAAGCCCATACCCAGAACTCCGATTAAGAAAAAAATGGAACCGCCTGCAGTATACAAAATAAACTTGGTAGCTGAATATAGACGCCTCTTTCCCCCCCACATGGATAAAAGTAAGTAAACAGGAATTAATTCTAACTCCCACATGATAAAAAAAAGTAAAAGGTCTCGTGAAGAAAATAATCCTATTTGACCGCTATACATTGCTAGCATAAGGAAATAGAATAATCGCGAATTCCGGGTAACTGGCCAAGCCGCTAAAGTAGCTAAAGTAGTAATAAATCCTGTTAATAAAATAGATCCTAATGAAAGTCCATCGATTCCCAATCTCCAGTGGAAATCAAAAACATCTATCCATTTAGAATCCTCCCTTAATTGCATTAAGGGATCCTCTAATTGGAAATGATAACAGAATGCATAAGTCATTAGAAGGAATTCTAATAAACAAATAGAAATAGTATACCACCTAATGGTTTTGTTTCCTTTATGAGGTAAAAAGAAAATTAATGAACCTGCAAATATCGGCAAAACAACAAGTATTGTTAACCAAGGAAAATAACTCATGATAAAGTAATAAAGACAAGATACGTTTTGACCAGAAAAGCCCATGCTCGATTATTTTGAGCACAGGCTTCTTCGGTAAAGAGGAATCAGACGATTCAAGTGGAGTTTTTTGTAACGTATCAATAAGATAGAGCCATGCTGCGGGTTGTTTCAGGCCCTAAATAAACGCGAACACTTAAAAAATCTGTTGGGCAGGCGGATTCGCATCTCTTACAACCCACACAATCTTCGGTTCTCGGCGCAGAAGCTATTTGCTTGGCTTTACATCCATCCCAAGGTATCATTTCTAATACATCTGTTGGACAAGCCCGTACACATTGAGTGCATCCTATACATGTATCATAAATTTTTACAGAATGTGACATTGGATCTATAAATTTTCCTTTTCAACATAAAAATTTTCGATCTGGTAAAAATAAAATTAGTACTCTATAAGTTAGATGTATTGTAGACACCAGACGAAGCAATGGTTTATCCAAACTTTAACAAATAATGTAATATATTTCTTAATCTGTTTGTGAGAAAGCGTGAAAAGAGCCAAGAGACTTGAATTTAAGGCTTCAACATTCATAATTATACGAATTCTACATACTAATTCGAATTAGCCAATAAATTGGCTATCATTTTTTCAATATAAATTATTGCAATTTGAATATTGCAATATCAATGAATTTCAAAAATGCAAAATTCAAGCAAAATGAAATAAGTAAAAAAGAATAATAAAAAAGAATAATCTGAAATAACCTACTTCAAAAATGGGTATTCTCAAATAAAAATAAGAAAAGAAGACTCAAATTTTATTATTATTAATCTTAATGTTCCATATTATTATATTATTATATATGCGTCTTTGTTTATTTGTTTAGAGGATTCTATGTCTAATTATTCAAAAAATTCGATTGATTGATACGAGTGGATTTTCTGTTACGATGGATGGAAGAAAGAATGGATAGTCCAATAGCTGCTTCAGCAGCCGCAAGGGCTATAACAAAAATTGCGAAAATGTCTCCTTTTAATTGGCGACTATCAAATAGATCAGAAAATGTTACGAGATTTAGATTAATTGAATTCAGTATAAGTTCAAGACATATTAGAGCTCTAACCATGTTTCGGCTTGTGATCAATCCATAGATACCAATCGAAAATAAATAGACACTCAAAAAAAGTACATGCTCAAACATCATTAACTAACTCCTTATCAATCTCGATTCATTTCAATATGAGAGAATTGAACCGATTCAATTAATTAGAATAGAACAATTACGCAACAAAAGAGAAAAGAAAGTATTTGTTGTGTTAACAGTAGATGTGTTTTACTAAATCAAAATTGTTATTCTTTAGTTATTTTTTTTTTAGATTTGAAATTCTAAGAATTTTGATTCATTCCAAGTTATAGGTATTTCTTATTGTCGAGCCATAGTAATCGCACCTATTAAAGAAACTAGAAGAATTAGGGAAATGAGTTCAAACGGAAGATAAAAATCGGTTGCTAAATGAATCCCAATTTGTTGAACGTTATTTATGAGACCCTGTTCTACTATTTGGTTTGATCTTGTAGTCCAAAGAATTCCATACCATGACGTATCTGGGATAGTAGTCATTAGTGAAAAAGGAATAGTTATACAAACGAGTGAAGTAAACCCATCTCCAATAGTCCAATAATTCTTATCTTTAGACCACTCGGAGCCATTTACAAACATTACAGCAAATATGATCAAGACATTTATGGCTCCCACATAAATAAGAAGTTGTGCGACAGCTACAAAGTAGGAATTTAATAAAAAATAGAATAAGGATATACAAACAAGAACTAATCCCAGCGAAAATGCAGAATAAATTGGGTTGGTAAGTAATACTACTCCTAGACCCCCTAGTAGAAGAACAAATCCCCCAAATAGCACAAGAATCTCATGTATTGGTCCAGGTAAATCCATTATGGATAAAAAGAAATTAATAGTATAAAATTTTTCATGAACTGAATAAAACTAAAAGATTCAAGGAAACAAAAAGGGATTAGGATATTTATATATATAAATAGTTAGAAATCACATCACGAAAATCTACTCTCATTTTAAATCATGAATAATTTGTAATAAGCAGTAGTTATTCATTTTTCTTTATAGCTTTATAGTTAGTAAAAAACTATTAAAAAACTATTGGATTCTTCTAACAAAAAAATCCTAGTACCTAGTAATCAGTAATTGTTCTTGAATTCCAAGATTTTTCTTCGTCTATTTTACTTTGAGGCGAATTCCTAATTGTTTGAATTGTGTAATCTCCCATTATGGAGACTGGTAACCGACTCAAAGCAATTTGATTGTAATTCAATTCATGACGATCATAAGTAGAAAGTTCATATTCTTCCGTCATTGATAAACAGTTTGTCGGACAATATTCAACACAGTTACCACAAAATATACAAACTCCGAAATCAATACTATAATTAAGCAATTGTTTCTTTTTAATATCCTTTTCAAATCTCCAATCCACAAGGGGTAGATCTATCGGGCATACACGAACACATACTTCACAAGCAATACATTTATCAAATTCAAAGTGTATTCGCCCCCGGAAACGCTCTGATGTAATTGATTTTTCATAAGGGTAGTGAATCGTTACAGGTAAACGATTTGTGTGGGATAAGGTAATTATGAAACCTTGACCAATGTATCTTGCGGCGCGTATTGTTTGTTGACCATAACTAATGAACCCAGTTATCATAGGGAACATATTCTAAATATCTATGAAAAAGGTATGTTTCTTTCTCTTGTTTGTGAGAACTTTTGTGTTGAAGATATTCTTACTGTTATTGTATTATCTTATTTATAGTGAAACTAGTTGAGAAGAAGTTGTTAATAAGAGATTGCCGAGAGAAATAGGTAAAAGAAATTTCCATCCAAAATTTAATAACTGATCCATTCTTATCCGGGGTAAAGTCCATCTTATTGTGATAGAAATGAAGAGAAATAAAAAAGCTTTAGTTAATGTAATAAGGATACCCATTATCATTTCCAAAATTCCAACCATTTTATTCATTTGGAAAAATCCAAAAAAGGATATATAGGAAATAGAAAAATTCCACCCGCCTAAGTAGAGAACAGTTACAAATAAGGAGGAAACTAATAAATTTAGGTAAGCAGCAAGATAAAATAAACCATATTTAATACCGGAATATTCGGTTTGATAACCCGCTACTAATTCTTCCTCCGCTTCTGGTAAATCAAAGGGTAATCTTTCACATTCTGCCAACGAAGAAATTAGAAAAACTAGAAAACCTATAGGCTGACGCCAAACATTCCATCCAAAAAAACCATATTTTGACTGTGCTTCAACTATATCAACCGTACTTGAACTGTTAGATAATCATAGTCGATGATAACATCACAGTTCTCACCGCTATTCCAAAACCGTACATGAAACCTTAGCTTCATACGGCTCCTCTATGATCAGAAAAAAGGATTATTTCGTTTCGATCTTATCCCCTGGGCGTAGATAGAATTAGGTAAGATAAAATGGATTGGAAAGTCCTAAATTAGACCAAAGCAATTCCGTCTGCTAAAATAATAAAAAGCGCTTCCGAATTGATCTCATCCTTTATTTATATAATAAAATGACAGTTTTTCCTTGTTTAGTAATATCGGTAATAACTTAATATTGGAATAAAATACTCGTTATAGCAATTAATAAATGGAAAGAATTGGGTATTAGTTCATGAGGAATTCTATATTGTATGAATCTCGATAAAAGAAAGAATAAATAAAGATCCTTTTTTGTATTGCATTACATATCTTTTGTCCTATTCTTCTTTTCCGGGGAAGGGGATACTTAAAAAGAAAAAAGGAATAAAGGGTTAATTCGTTCTTGATAGCCATTTCCTTAACAAGTGAATGGGAATATACTCTGGATCGGAATCCGAAGAAAGTACTACTTGATCATTTCCACCAATTTCAAGTTCTTATTATGATTCCTTTTATGAGCAAAAATTTCTAATGATTTAGATTCTCTCATTACTAATCCTTTATGTACTTTAGTGTTCCTAATCCCTCACTAACTTTTTATGGATTCTTTTATATCCTTATAAGTTCTAGTAATAACTAAAAATATTCTAGTAATGGAATTATATATCGTGAATCCTTTATTCTTGCCCGCTTCAAAATATGATGACTAATCAAACAATCTCAATCTTGGGGTAAAGAGTTTACTAAGTTTACTTCAACTTTTTTCTTGTACGTAGGAAATGAGATTTTATTTTTACTACTTATTAATAAGCTGTTTTGTTTCACTCATATAGCTATCTAGTTTAACTTACCAACCTGAATACAGAATAAGAAAAGGAAGATAAGTATTCAATGGATTTTATAGGAAAAGTTCCTTTTTTAACGAATCACACGTAGAGATATTGCTAGCACACAAAAAGTTAATGGTATTTCATAACTAATAGATTGAGCAGCTGCTCGTAGACCGCCTGAAAAAGAATATTTATTATTTGAGCTATATCCTGCCATAAGAAGACCAATAGGAGCAATACTTGAAATGGCAATCCATAAAAAAACACCAATACTAAGATCAGCTAAAACAAAATGATATCCAAAGGGGATAACTAAAAAACTTAATAAAACAGATATGACTGCTATAGAGGGTCCAATGCTAAATAAAGGAATTTCTCCTCGGGATGGGAGGATATCCTCTTTAAAAATTAGTTTAGTTCCATCTGCTATAGCTTGAAGCAGTCCCAGGGGACCGGCATATTCAGGACCAATACGTTGTTGTATCGATGCGGATATTTCTCTTTCTAACCACACAATTACTAGTACTTGTATTGTGATTCCCAGTAGGAGGGTCAAAATAGGTAGAATCCATATCAGTCCATAAACTTCTTTTAATAATTCCGATTTCGAAAAAGAATTGATAGTTTCTACCTGTACCCTCTCTATTATCATTTCAACGATCAACTTCCCCCATAATGATATCTATACTACCTAATATCGTCATGATATCAGCCAATTTCATTCTTTTAACTAGCTGAGGAAGAATTTGCAAATTAATAAAACCGGGTGGACGAATTTTCCATCTCCAGGGGAAAAGACTGTCATCTCCTACCAGATAAATTCCTAATTCACCTTTTGGAGCTTCTACTCTTACATAAAGCTCTTGCTTTGATAATTCAAAATTTGGGGAAGGTTTTTTACCAAGAAATCTATATTCAAAATCATTCCATTCCGAATTCTTTGCTTTCTTAAAGCGTCGGGCTTCTAAATTCTCATAAGGCCCCCCAGGAATTTTCTCTATAGCCTGTTGAATAATTTTTATAGATTCCTTCATTTCACCAATTCGTACTAAATAGCGAGCTAACGAATCTCCTTCTTTTTGCCATTGGACTTTCCAATCGAATTGATTGTAAGACTCATAAGGATCAATTTTACGAAGATCCCATTGTATTCCAGAAGCTCGTAACATTGGTCCCGATAAACCCCAATTTACAGCTTCTTCTCCGCTAATAAAACCGACTCCTTCAACTCGTTCTAAAAAAATGGGATTCTGTGTAATAAGTTGTTGATATTCAACAACTCCTCGTAAAAAATAATCACAGAAATCTAAACATTTATCCATCCATCCATAAGGTAGATCCGCAGCTACTCCTCCGATGCGAAAGTAATTATGCATCATTCGCATACCTGTAGCAGCTTCAAATAGATCATATATCAATTCTCTCTCTCTAAAAATGTAGAAAAAGGGAGTCTGCGCACCGAGATCCGCCATAAAAGGTCCAAGCCATAACAAGTGAGAAGCTATACGGCTCAATTCTAACATAATTACCCGAATATAGCTGGCTCTTTGAGGTATTTGAATATTCTCCAAGGATTCTGGTGCATTTACCGTTATTGCTTCTGTAAACATAGTAGCTAAATAATCCCACCGTGTTACATAAGGCAAGTATTGTATAATAGTTCTGTTTTCTGCGATTTTTTCCATTCCTCTGTGTAAATAGCCTAATATGGGTTCACAATCAACAACATCTTCACCATCGAGAGTAACGATCAGTCGAAGAACACCATGCATTGATGGGTGCTGAGGTCCCATATTGACTATCATTAGATCTTTTCTTGTACTTGTAAGCGGTAGACTCATATTCTTTTTTCTTCCTTAATTCATTATTCCATGAATTCCTCAAAACGAGGCTCATCAAAATGCAAAATCTAAGACTACTATAAGACTACTAATAAAATAAGAAAAAAATTCGAACGATTAAATTACTTCTCCCGAATATCCAACTGACTTATTAATTTCTTATAACGTACTCTATTTTTCTTTGCCAAATAAGCCAGCAAACGTTGACGTTTTCCCAAAAGTCTTCGTAGACCTCTTTCCGATGAAAAATCTTTTTTGTGTAATTCCAAATGGGAAGCAAGTCTCCGTATCTTATTGGTGAAACTGAATACTTGAAATTCAACAGAACCCCTGTTTTCTTGTTTTTCTTCTTTAACCATAAATCAAAAAATTTTTCTACCTCCTTTCTTTTTCATGTATTTTTCTGATCAGGAAAAATAAAAAATAATGTCAGTTATTTTGAAGTTATTCGAATCTCGTACACACAAAAATTTGCAATTATTCATCTACTGCTGGAATCTATAACTTGGATTTATTTTATCGATGCAAATTGGATTTGGATAGAAGGGTACATTCTTTTATTTTAGATAGAAGAAATGTTTCTTCTATCTAAAATAAAAGAATTTTTCTGATTTATTTATTGCTATATCCAATTTATAGAATTGATACACCATTTAATTGATATCATTTAGCAAAATGAAACACAGCATATGCATCCATCTTTCGGCTCGAGAATTTCACGGGATAGAGATATAGTATAAGAAATAGGCTATTAAGTAACTCTAAATGAATTGTGGATACATCTGTATCCTTAACATACTGAAACGACTGCCATTATTCGTATCAAACCAATAGCGATTCATAAAAGCTAAATCTTGGAATCAATGGTGGGCCAATAATGAATTTTTTTGCATATGTATTAAGACGCTTGGTCTGATTTCGAAATTGTCCAGAGTTTTTTATGTTGTTTTCATTGCAAAATGATGGATCTCCTTCCGTAACTTTCCAATTACGAGTACGAGAATTGAAAGACATGAAAATTCTCAATTCTCTACGGCGTCTAGGAGATAGATAGAATATTTTCAGGAACAAGAAAATCAGAAGAATCTTTTTCTCTATTCACTACCATTCCGCGTCTTCGACTTCTATTAGTTTCTTTTCTTCTTTAATGCAATAGCTATAGTTTGATATAGAATCCATTTCTCAAAGTAATGGAAACCATTCTCTTATAGGAAATGGTTCGAAAATCGCTATTCCACCTTTTAGGTTTAGTTTAGGTATCGTGAAAAGTGATACCTGTGAAGATCGTGCATTTCAGTCACATTCAGATCCGTTTTTCGAGTTCATGATATAACCAAATTGGATGGATCTTCCACCCGTTTAGCTAAGAAAGAATAGATGCGGAGGTGGATAATAGATCGATATGAAGATCATGAGCTGCCCCATAATGAAACCACGAGTATTCGCGAATATGTCCTTCTTCCCT